CAATAAAAAAAATTAGAAATTTTAGAATTCTATAGGGTTGAATAACAATTCGATTGACTCCATATAATTGCTATGCTTAGTGTGTGACTCGTTGGTTTGGTTAGGTCAGGATTTAAAAACAAAGGACCGTTGCCTAGTATGAACTTAACTATATAACCAATAACCAGCTCATTGCTTCGTATTATCTGGATCCAAGGAACCAGTCACTATATGATGTATCGATCGTATTGTTGTAGCAACTGAAATCTTTTTTACAGAAAAGAAAAATCAATCAGATTATAAGGTTGTGAAGAAAAAACAAAGGGATATAGATAGATGGAAGGATGAGAGAAAGAAAGAAAAAGAATAGCAATGATATACGATTCCAATATGTATGGTCTATGAACTATGAACTATCTCATAAAAGGCAGTGTAATAAAGCATTAAATTAATATGTATTCATCCATAATTAATAATTAGATGAATCCAATTAATTCATAAGAAAAATAAAAAGAGCATCGAGTCAATAAAGACTGAGGAGATTGATTCAGGAACCCTTTTTTTTTATTAGGAGCTCCGTTGCAAAGTTCGGGCCTAGCCATTAATCGAGAAGCGATGGGAACGACAGAACCTGTGACTGCGGAAGATTCCCTTGAAAAGAATGCTAATGATTCATTGGGTGGGATGGCGGACCGAGCCAAGAACCAATTCATTTATTATGAGAGGTCATAAGATGCCTCTACGAATGAAAGGGATGTTCAAAGAGCAAATATTCGCCCGCGAAAGCCTTAATTGGATTGCTAAGTTTTTGGTGATTCAATAAAGGTAAGACGATTAATTAAAATTATACATTATATAATTAAAAAGACAATTATACATTATATTATTAGAATTTGATATTTACGAGCAACATTTTTAAATTCCTACGGGACAGATTAGATCTCAACAAATTCCATGATTCGGTGTATTATTCATTAAATAATATATCTGTTCTGTAATATTCTTTAATTGTTTCATTCGCGAGGAGCTGGATGAGAAGAAACTCTCATGTCCGGTTCTGCAGTAGAGATGGCATTGAGAAACAACCATCAACTATAACCCAAAAAGAACCAGATTTCGTAAACAACATAGAGGAAGAATGAAGGGAATATCTTATCGAGGCAATCGAATTTGTTTTGGCGGATACGCCCTTCAGGCACTTGAGCCCGCCTGGATCACATCTAGACAAATAGAAGCGGGGCGACGAGCCATGACACGATATGCGCGCCGTGGTGGAAAAATATGGGTACGTATATTTCCAGACAAACCTGTTACAGTAAGACCTACCGAAACACGTATGGGTTCGGGGAAAGGATCTCCCGAATATTGGGTATCCGTCGTTAAACCGGGTCGAATACTTTATGAAATGGGCGGAGTATCAGAAATTGTAGCCAGAGAAGCTATTTCTATAGCTGCGTCCAAAATGCCTATACGAACTCAATTCGTTATTGCGGGATAGGGACGAAAGGAAAGGGGCCCTTGTGATGAAAAAACCCGCAGTTTATTTCTATTTCTGGACAAATAATATTTCTTCTTTTTTTCTTCGCCTTTTGCTTTGAATTGAAAGAAAAAAAGATAAAAAAATAATGATATGATTCAACCTCAGACCTATTTAAATGTAGCAGATAACAGCGGGGCTAGAGAATTAATGTGTATTCGAATCATAGGAGCTAGTAATCGCCGATATGCTCATATTGGTGACGTTATTGTTGCTGTAATCAAAGAAGCAGTGCCCAATATGCCTCTACAAAGATCAGAAGTGATCAGAGCTGTAATTGTACGTACATGTAAAGAACTCAAACGTGACAATGGTATGATAATACAATATGATGACAATGCAGCAGTTGTCATTGATCAAGAAGGAAATCCAAAAGGAACTCGAGTTTTTGGTGCGATCGCTCGGGAATTGAGACAGTTGAATTTTACTAAAATAGTCTCATTAGCTCCTGAGGTATTATAAATACTAATAGATGAGAACATAATAATAGCTAGATGAGAACATAATACAGGGTATCTGAATTAGATTCCACTTTCCATTTATAATTAGTAGAATGCATTAGTAGATTGTGTCTCACGCATATACCTTTAATAATTCATAAAAAAAGAATAAAAAAGCAGAGTATGTTGATTATATAAAAACTCGGAGGCACCAATAATTATAGTTCATCATGGGTAGGGACACTATTGCCGAAATAATAACTTCTATACGAAATGCTGACATGGATAAAAAAGGGACGGTTCGAATAGCATCTACAAATATCACCGAAAACATTGTTAAAATACTTCTACGAGAAGGCTTTATCGAAAATGTGAGAAAACATCGAGCAAGCAAGAAATGTTTCTTGGTTTTAACTCTGCGACATAGAAGGAATAGAAAAGGACCATATCGAACTGTTTTAAAACGTATCAGCCGCCCCGGCCTACGAATCTATTCCAACCATCAACGAATTCCTAGGATTTTAGGAGGAATGGGTATTGTAATTCTTTCTACTTCTCGAGGTATAATGACAGACCGAGAGGCTCGACTAGAAGGAATCGGAGGAGAAATTTTGTGTTATATATGGTGATCTTTCTGGTATCCGAATTGCATCCGTAACTTCCTATTTGTTTTGTGAAAAAAAAAGAGGAAAGACGGGTTGTCTAATATCACTCCTCCTCCATTAGTTGATAATTCAAGGGGGTTACCTGGAATGAAAGAACAAAAATGGATTCATGAAGGTTTAATTACTGAATCACTTCCAAATGGTATGTTTCGGGTTCGTTTAGATAATGAGGATCTTATTCTAGGTTATGTTTCGGGAAGGATCCGACGTAGTTTTATACGGATACTGCCAGGTGATAGAGTAAAAATTGAAGTAAGTCGGTATGATTCAACCAGGGGACGCATAATTTATAGACTCCGCAATAAAGATTTGAACGATTAAATGGCTTTTTCAACATTCCTCTCGCGCGGATACAATTGGAAGTTCCAAATTTTAAATTTTTTAAATTTAAAGAGACTTATTTTCTTCCAAAGAGTAGATTCGGAATTAAGGTAAGGAATAACAAATATGAAAATAAGGGCCTCCGTTCGTAAAATTTGTGAAAAATGTCGACTGATCCGTAGGCGGGGGCGAATTATAGTAATTTGTTCCAACCCTAGGCATAAACAGAGACAGGGATAATCTTTCTAAAAAAGGACCCTCCAAAGAACTCAATACACAAATAAAAGATCTGTTTTGACATGAAATGGATATATCCGTATATCTCTGACTCATATTTATGAGATGATAAAATATGGCAAAAACCATACCAAGAATTGGCTCACGTAGGAATGGACGCATTGGTTCGCGTAAGAATGGACGTCGAATACCAAAAGGGGTTATTCATGTTCAAGCAAGTTTCAACAATACCATTGTAACGGTTACAGATATACGGGGTCGGGTGGTTTCATGGTCCTCAGCCGGTACTTGTGGCTTCAGGGGCACAAGAAGAGGGACGCCATTTGCTGCTCAAACCGCAGCCGCAAACGCTATTCGTACAGTAGTGGATCAGGGTATGCAACGAGCAGAAGTCATGATAAAGGGTCCTGGTCTTGGAAGAGATGCAGCATTACGAGCCATTCGTAGAAGTGGTATACTATTAAGTTTTGTCAGAGACGTAACCCCTATGCCACATAATGGATGTAGACCTCCTAAAAAAAGACGTGTATAGAAATTAAGAATTGAACGGATTTCAAGAGAAATAAATGATTCAATGATCTGATCAAATAATATTACTATGCTTCGAGAGGAAGTAGCAGTATCTACTCGGACACTACAGTGGAAGTGTGTTGAATCAAGAGCAGACAGTAAGCGTCTTTATTATGGACGTTTTATTTTGTCTCCGCTTATGAAAGGACAAGCCGATACAATAGGCATCGCGATGCGAAGGGCTTTGCTTGGAGAAATAGAAGGAACATGTATCACACGCGCAAAATCTGAAAAGATACCACATGAATATTCTACCATAGTAGGTATTGAAGAATCGGTACATGAAATTTTAATGAATTTGAAAGAAATTGTATTGAGAAGTAATCTGTATGGAACTCGCGACGCATCTATTTGCGTCAAGGGTCCTGGATATGTAACTGCTCAAGACATCATCTCACCGCCTTCTGTGGAAATCGTTGATACTACACAGCATATAGCTAGCCTGACGGAACCAATAGATTTGTGTATTGAATTACAAATCGAGAGGAATCGCGGATATCGGATGAAAACACCAAATAACGCTCAAGAAAGAAGTTATCCTATAGATGCGGTATTCATGCCTGTTCGAAATGCAAATCATAGTATTCATTCTTATGGGAATGGGAATGAAAAACAAGAGATACTTTTTCTCGAAATATGGACGGATGGAAGTTTAACTCCTAAAGAAGCACTTTATGAAGCCTCCCGTAATTTGATTGATTTATTTATTCCTTTTCTACATGCAGAAGAACAAGACACAAAATTAGAGGACAATCAAAGCAGGGTTACTTTACCTTTTTTTACTTTTCATGATGGATTGGATAAAGTAAGAAAAAACAAAAAAGAAATCGAATTGAAATGTATTTTTATTGACCAATCAGAATTGCCTTCCAGGACCTATAATTGCCTCAAAAGGTTCAATATACATACATTGTTAGACCTTTTGAATAAGAGTCAAGAAGATCTTATGAAAATTGAACATTTTCGCATAGAAGATGTAAGACGTATATTGGGCATTCTAAAAAACATTTCATAATTGATTTACCTAAGAATAAGTTTTCAATTTGAAATCAATCCATTGGAATGATTTCATCTTTTTTTTATTTGTTTGAATTTAAAAAATAAAGAAAAAATGGGTTTTGAATCTTCAGCCCGATCCGTATATTCAGAATAGATCCAGAATGAAATTGAATAGATGTATCTAGGGAATAGTCGCTTTAAAGCGACTATTCCCTAGATACATTGTGGTATTTTATTTCACGATGAAATCAA